AAAAAAAAGAAATCGAGATTCAGGTCGTCATTTTTGAGATCGTTTTGTGTTACCTACTATATTAGATTAGACAAAATAGGTTTTTATCCTTCATCCTTTTTTATTTGAAGTTGGATCGAAGGATTCCTTTATCAACACAAGGTAGTGAACTCCATTTGTTAGAACAGCTTCCATTGAGTCTCTGCACCTATCCCTTTTTCTCGCTTTCTAAACTCTGGTTTGTTCGCGTAAACCAGGATTTGGCTCAGGATTGCCCATTGTTAATTCCAGGGTTTCTCTGAATTTGAAAGTTATCACTTAGTAGGTTTCCATACCAAGGCTCAATCCAATTAAGTCCGTAGCGTCTACCGATTCCGCCATATCCCCTTTTTTTTGCTTTGAGATTAGGATCTCATTATAATGTCTTTCCACTTTTTCTTATGCCGAAACTTTGGAATTCATTACATTTCATTACATATAGATACTTAATTTTATTTCTTTGGTATCTTCTTTCATTTTTTTTAGCCCAATCCATATTGATTTAGTCTAATCAACAAAGATTCTATCATTTTTGTATTTGCAATTCAATATGGTTATATATTACATAACATATATATGTTATTCCTTTTCTCATCTTTGTCTTAAATAAAAAAAAAAGTCGAACGGTCGATTCTCTTTTTTTAACTTACATGAAAATAAATTTATGATTATTATTGAAACTTATAATTCTAATAATTTAATTCTATTCGAATATTCATTTCGAATATTAATTTGAATAATTCTATATTATTAGAATAGAAAAAAAGTATAATTAGAATAGAAAAAAAGTATAAAAAAATAATAAAAGCATGAGGTTAGAACAAAAAAACAATAATTTAAAATCAGATATCATTTAACTAAAAAAAAAAAGATTTCTGATCTAATTAAGATTTTCTTATTTATAAACTAATGAAATCAAAATTATAAAGTCGATATATTGCTATATTCTATTAATTAATAATTAAGGTTATGTTTTATTTATTTAATGATAGTCACTATTTATTTGAGCTATATTTTGTTCTAGAATATATAGAATATTATTAATTAATTCTAAATAGATAAGTAAAAATATGAATAGAATAGTTAATTGATACGATCTAGTAGTTTAGTGAATTTGTATGCACGCGCTATTTTTTTTGAGCCCGCTTAGCTCAGAGGTTAGAGCATCGCATTTGTAATGCGATGGTCATCGGTTCGATTCCGATAGCCGGCTTTTACATGTTTTTTCGTTTTTTTTACATGATTTTTAATGCACTTTCAAAATCAAAGAAGATTGAAAAGACTTCTTTCACCTTTTCCCAGAGTTACCACTCCATTTATATTATGTCATATAAACTTCCATATAGGAATATATATTGGGTAAAAGGATTAGATCTTTGCAAAATAAATCAAGAAAAAAAAAGAAAATTTTTCTGATTTATTTTATTTATGTATATTGTATATACAATAAAATAAATCTGTATATTGAGAGAATATATCTTCTTACTCTTTGTATTCCAATAGTTTATTGGAGTGGATTTCACGTCATTTATCATTATCATTTAGTTCAGTTTTAATTTTGTTTAGTTTTGTACAAAAAAAAAAAGGAGTCTTTATGTCACGTTACCGAGGGCCTCGTTTTAAAAAAATACGCCGTCTGGGGGCTTTACCGGGACTAACTAGTAAAAGGCCTAGGGCAGGAAGTGATCTTAGAAACCACTCGCGCTCCGGAAAAAAATCTCAATATCGTATTCGTTTAGAAGAAAAGCAAAAATTGCGTTTTCATTATGGTCTTACAGAACGCCAATTACTTAAATATGTTTGTATCGCCGGAAAAGCCAAGGGGTCAACAGGTCAAGTTTTACTACAATTACTTGAAATGCGTTTGGATAACATACTTTTTCGATTGGGTATGGCTTTGACTATTCCTCAAGCACGTCAATTAGTTAACCACGGACATATTTTAGTTAATGGTCATATAGTTGATATACCAAGTTATCGCTGCAAACCCCGAGATATTATTACAGTGAAGGATGAACAAAACTCTAGAACTTTGGTTCAAAATCTTCTTGATTCATCTGCCCCCGAGGAATTGCCAAACCATCTGACTCTTCACACATTCCAATATGAAGGGTTAGTCAATCAAATAATAGATAGGAAATACGTCGGTTTGAAAATAAATGAATTGCTTGTCGTAGAATATTACTCTCGACAGACTTAATAAACCTAACTTAAGTAAAAAAAATAACTAAAAACAAGAGTTCGGACAACTCCCCTTCGCCCTCCTTTTTGATTAAAAATAAAAAGGCACAAGGTAAGAGATTTTGTCGGGGAATCTTTTTCCTATTCATGTATCATAGATTGGTAGGGAGATTTGGATCCCTTTTTTGCTCTTCCCAGCATATTCCATATCAAAGAAATTAGGAATAGAGAATCTATTTAAAAATAAAAACAAGGTATATTTTATATCTATTCTTTTTTATTTGATTTGATACATTGTGGTCAATCACGTAAGATTGGTGAATTTGTTGAAAGTACGGAAAGAGAGGGATTCGAACCCTCGGTAAACAAAAGCCTACATAACAGTTCCAATGTTACGCCTTCAACCACTCGGCCATCTCTCCGACACCAGGATTATGACTGAGTACCTGGGTGAATAGCGAGTTATTCATCGTTTTTTAGATTATGGTTATATAGATACCTTTTTTGACCGGAAAAAATTGTAAGTAGATATAAGGTTTTTTTTATGAGTCCGCTTTTATGTTAGTTCGTACTATACAATTCCTTTGTTTGTGAGAAAATTTTCTCACAAAGGAAAAGGAAATAAAAAGAGTTATAGAATGGATTACGACCTATGCCAAGATCGCGTATAAATGGAAATTTTATTGATAAAACCTTTACAATTGTAGCCGATATCTTATTACGAGTCATTCCGACAACTTCCGGAGAAAAGGAGGCATTTACTTATTACAGAGATGGTGCGATTTGATTATCATTATTTTTTATTCTCGCCGATTTGGAATAGAAAGAAAAACGAGTATTGAAAAAAATCTACGCTTTTGAAGGTGAAGTTTATAATATAAAAAAGCAATCCCTTCTGTCATGTATCCACGATTAATGCAGCCTTAGATGCTTCAATTGTGAATTCTAGTATTGAGCAAAAGGTTTTTACCTATGGTTCCCGTATTACAGATCAATCCTACTACACTAATACAATATACGAATAGGAGGCATGGGGGAAGAAGCACTACGCCGAGAAATCAACAACACGAAAACTTTCTTCAAAATGATTCCTTTTCTTTCTTCTTCTTCTTTGGGATTGGGACTAATAAAAATGGTTGGAACAATAAACATCCATCTCGTTCGTACTTTGGATACCCGTATAACCATTGAAGACTGTTGAAGTGGCTAATTCCTGGAAATTTAGGGGCGTTGAAAACAAAGAAATTTTTAGAGTTTACTTTTTTATTTTTATCTAGCATGAACCCACTGTGGTAGTAAGAAAAGATCTTTTGCAAGAAGGTTGGCTAGGGATTTATTGTAAAAACATTAGCCCCGCTTAGTTCATAATGACATCAAATTTTTCCATATATTATTTTCATTATGCACCTAAAAGGAGGAGCCGTATGAGATGAAAATCTCACATACGGTTCTGAAACGGAGAATTCGTTAAAGCGACTGACGACCGTAACGGATGTCGGCTCAATCTGAAGGAAATTATGCGGAAGCATTACAGAATTATTATGAAGCTATGCGCCTAGAAATTGACCCCTATGATCGAAGTTATATACTCTATAATATAGGCCTTATCCACACAAGTAATGGGGAACATACCAAAGCTTTAGAATATTATTTTCGAGCATTAGAACGAAACCCCTTTTTACCACAAGCTTTTAATAATATGGCTGTGATCTGTCATTACGTGCGACTATCTCCACTATAGAAAAAAAAGAACGAACAGCTAGTCAATTAAATACTAGAAACACAAAAAAGGGCTTTCTACATAAGCATCGTACAAAACGATTTTTTATCAGCTGTAGCAAATAAAAAAACTTTATAGATCAAATATGAAGTGAAGACTGGATATGCCTAAATACTTTCTTTCCATGGATAAAAAAGATTTAATTGATAGAGGAAGCACCGTAAAGATCAATTGGAAAGGTTTTGGACCGATACAACAAGAGCTGTTTATTTATATCATAATATGAGATAAATCTTCGGAATCTACTTATGTAATAGAGTGGATCCCCTAAGGTATTGAGCAGCGGTGTAGCATCAGATCCTAAAGACAGTAAGTCTTTTTCTTTTTTATGAAGTATGAAAAAAAGTCTTTTTCAAAGATTCTATATAAATATAAATTTTTATATGAAAGCGGGATAGTTACCTTTCAGAAAATTATAATATCTAAAAACAGTGGACATGCCCTTTTTCTGAAGGTAGGAGAAAAGATAAAACTTATTATATTAATAAATATATTAATTAAATCAAAATTAAAGTTTAAAACTCATGTAATTACTCTCTTTTGTTTAATACAAGAAAAACCGAATATCTATAAGAAATTTCATTCAATCCGATATTCAATTAGATATAAAGTTAAAGCAGGTTAGTTAAAGTTAAAAAACTGGTATACCAAAACAAAAGAGTTGGTTGTCGAGCCGTATGAGGTAGGAAACTCTCAAGTACGGTTCTCAGGGAGGGAATTGACCCGCCTATTCCGACCGTGGAGAACAGGCCATTCAACAAGGAGATTCTGAAATAGCGGAGGCTTGGTTCGCCCAAGCCGCTGAGTATTGGAAACAGGCTATAACGCTTACTCCCGGTAATTATATTGAAGCACAGAATTGGTTGACGATCACAAGGCGCTTCGAATAAGAACTTTCCATTTGTTTCTTTTTTTTTTCTATATATATCTTTATTTGTTTTTACAATTAATCATTTTTTAGTTTCTTGACCCTCTCGGTCAAATAAAACGGATCCTTTTTTTATATCAGAAGAACCAATCA